ATTATTGCAGGTCAATCGATTGGAGAACCGGGTACTCAATTAACATTAAGAACTTTTCATACCGGAGGAGTATTCACGGGGGGTACTGCAGAACATGTGCGAGCCCCATCTAATGGAAAAATAAAATTCAATGAGGATTTGGTTCATCCGACACGTACACGTCATGGGCATCCCGCCTTTCTATGTTCTATAGACTTGTATGTAACTATTGAGAGTGAAGATATTCTACATAATGTGAATATTCCACCCAAAAGTTTGCTTTTAGTTCAAAACGATCAATATGTAGAATCAGAACAAGTAATTGCTGAGATTCGCGCAGGAATATCCACTTTGAATTTTAAAGAGAAGGTTCGAAAACATATTTATTCTGATTCAGACGGAGAAATGCACTGGAGTACCGATGTCTACCATGCACCCGAATTTACATACGGTAATGTTCATCTATTACCAAAAACAAGTCATTTATGGATATTATTAGGAGGGCCGTGCAGGTCCAGTCTAGTCTACCTTTCGATCCACAAGGATCAGGATCAAATGAATGCGCATTCTCTTTCTGGCAAGCGAAGATATACTTCTAACCTCTCAGTAACCAATGATCAGGCGAGGCAGAAATTATTTAGTTCGGATTTTTATGGTAAAAAAGAAGATAGGATTCCTGATTATTCAGACCTTAATCGAATCATATGTACTGGTCAGTATAATCTCGTATATTCGCCTATTCTCCACGAGAATTCTGATTTATTGTCAAAAAGGCGAAGAAATAAATTCATCATTCCACTACACTCGATTCAAGAACTCGAGAATGAACTAATGCCCTGTTCAGGTATCTCGATTGAAATCCCCGGAAATGGTATTTTCCGTCGAAATAGTATTCTTGCTTATTTCGATGATCCTCGATACAGAAGAAAGAGTTCGGGCATTATTAAATATGGGACTATAGAAACGCATTCAGTCATCAAAAAAGAGGATTTGATTGAGTATCGAGGAGTCAAGGAATTTAGGCCAAAATACCAAATGAAAGTAGATCGATTTTTTTTCATTCCTGAAGAGGTGCATATCTTGCCCGGATCTTCTTCCATAATGGTACGGAACAATAGTATCGTTGGGGTAGATACACAAATCACCTTAAATCTAAGAAGCCGAGTCGGTGGGTTGGTCCGGGTGGAGAGAAAAAAAAAACGAATTGAACTTAAAATCTTTTCTGGAGATATCCATTTTCCTGGAGAGACGGATAAGATATCCAGACATACCGGCGTTTTGATACCACCAGGAACAGGAAAAAGAAATTCCAAGGAATCCAAAAAAGTGAAAAATTGGATCTATGTCCAACGGATTACACCTAGTAAGAAAAGGTTTTTTGTTTTAGTTCGACCTGTCGTCACATATGAAATAACGGACGGTATAAATTTAGCAACCCTTTTTCCACCGGATCCATTGCAGGAAAGGGATAATGTGCAACTTCGAATTGTCAATTATATCCTTTATGGAAATGGCAAACCGATTCGAGGAATTTCTGACACAAGTATTCAATTAGTTCGGACTTGTTTAGTATTGAATTGGAACCAAGACAAAAAAAGTTCTTCTTGCGAAGAAGCCCGTGCTTCTTTTGTTGAAATAAGGACAAATGGTTTGATTCGACATTTCCTAAGAATCAACTTAGTGAAATCCCCTATTGCGTATATCGGAAAAAGGAATGATCCGTCGGGGTCAGGATTGCTCTCTGATAATGGATCAGATTGTACCAATATCAACCCCTTTTCTTCCATTTATTCCTATTCCAAGGCAAAAATTCAACAATCTCTTAACCAACCTCAAGGAACTATTCATACGTTGTTGAATAGAAATAAGGAATGTCAGTCGTTGATCATTTTGTCAGCAGCCAATTGTTCTCGAATGGGGCCATTCAAGGATGTAAAATATCACAGTGTGATAAAAGAATCAATTAAAAAAGATCCCCTAATTCCAATTAGGAATTCATTGGGCCCTTTAGGAACATGCCTTCCAATTGAGAATTTTTATTCATCTTACCATTTAATAACTCATAATCAGATCTTAGTAACTAACTATTTGCAACTTGACAATTTAAAACAGACTTTTCAAGTGATTAAATTAAAATATTATTTAATGGATGAAAATGGAAAAATTTTTAATCCCGATCCATGTCGTAACATTATTTTAAATCCATTCAATTTGAATTGGTCTTTTCTCCATCACAATTATTGTGAAGAGACATCTAAAATAATTAGTCTTGGACAGTTTATTTGTGAAAATATATGTATAGCCAAAAATGGACCGCCCCTCAAATCGGGTCAAGTTATACTTGTTCAAGTTGACTCGATAGTGATACGATCAGCTAAGCCTTATTTGGCCACCCCCGGAGCAACTGTTCATGGCCATTATGGGGAAACCCTTTACGAAGGAGATACATTAGTTACATTTATATATGAAAAATCGAGATCTGGTGATATAACACAGGGTCTTCCAAAAGTAGAACAGGTGT